ATTAGATGCGAAATCTAACTCCCTCCCCTTCGTACTTGTAGAATAAGAGTTTTTTGTTGAAATATTTTTTTTCATTTTAAGGAATTGCTTAGTTGTCCAGAAACAAGTACTGGCAGTAGAGAATATTCGAGAGAACAGCGAAAAAGTAATTGTAAGAATCAATATTCTGAATGTGTGTATTCTTGTTCTTGTATTCGATGCAAAAGGTTTTTCTTGATTTTCTTGATACTTAATTAAACTACAAAGAGGTTTTTTTTTTTTTTATTTTAATATGGAAAGAAAAAAAAAAGTAAAAGATATTATAAAGAAAAATAGAGGGTTACTTTTCGTTCTAAAATAAAAAAAAAATGGATTCGATACAAATAAATAAATAAACTAAAAGAAGTGATCAACATAGAAATGATTTTCCAATTTTATTCCGTAGCGATTTACATAGTGATTTGATTCAAAGACAGTTTCTTTGAATGAAGTTATACAACACAGTTTTTCTAATATATTATTATTTTAATATTTCAATTTAGTTTGTTCTTTTATTTTTCAAGAGTTGTCCAATGAATCTTTTGATTCGGAGATAGGATAGGTAGATTTTTAGATGATGAGTTGATTTCTTTTTCTACTTATATCGCTCTTTTTTTTTTCGAGTGTTGTCTATAATCTATAATGATAATGATTGATAAATGATTAATAAATAAAAAACTTTCAATTGGTATTTTTGCTTATCTTCGTATCTTTAAAAAATTGAATTTAGGAAAGTATTTTACAAATATATGGATAAAAAAAAATAGTTTATTTAGTTCCTTCATGCCCACTCTAACTAGTTATTTTGGTTTTCTGTTAGTAGCTTTAACTATAACTTTAGTTCTATTTATTAGTCTGAGCAAGATACGACTTATTTGAAATTAATTGAATGAACAATTCATAAAAAAAAAAAGAATTTTTTTTTTTTTGCAGTATTCCATTTTCTAGTTCCTTACCGTGTCAATTTCCAATTCTTGGTTATTGAGATTTATGGGCAATATGCATTAATATTTAAGGATAGATATTACCTCCTTTTTCCTCTTTTCAAACAAATTGAAATGATTGAAGTTTTTCTATTTGGAATCGTCTTAGGTCTAATTCCTATTACTTTGGCTGGATTATTCGTAACTGCTTATTTACAATACAGACGTGGTGACCAGTTGGATCTTTGATTAATTAATACCCTTTTTTTTTGACCTCCTCCTTTTTTTAATCCACAGGAGGTCAAATTAAGATTGATGTTCAAGCTTTTCCCTAAAATTTTTGACTTAACAAAACAAGAATGGAATCACGCTCTGTAGGATTTGAACCTACGACATTGGGTTTTGGAGACCCATGTTCTACCGAACTGAACTAAGAGCGCTTTTTTATTACAAAAAAGAAAGCTGTAAGTAAAAAGATTCTTTTTTTTTGACTCCACTACATCTTGAATGCCTATACTATCTCATATATAAACTATATTATATATAAATATAATAAATAATAATATGATATTAAAGAATATCATATTAATTTATGATTAGGTATGCCTAATTTTAATTGATCTCAATTGATCCCTTGTTATTGTATTGCTCAGAGGCGAAGTAATAAGTAGGGATGACAGGATTTGAACCCGTGACATTTTGTACCCAAAACAAACGCGCTACCAAGCTGCGCTACATCCCTTTCAATTGGTCTACAATGTCATTGTAGAGAATCCCTGTCTTGTTTTCCACATACTTATTTCATTTCATTTTCTCCATTGAGATACATAACTTATCTTGCCATTTCTTCTTTTTTTTTGTCTCATATCATATAACATATAATACATATAATAATAAACTTATATACATATGAAAAAAAAAAATAGGAAACCCGCCGTAAATTTCGTGAATGCCCAGACGGAAAGAGACGCATTTTGTTCTTTTAAGAAAAGAAGAGGAAAATCTTATCTATCAAATTATTGTACATTTCTCAATTTGAATTAAGAATTCCGCGTACAAAACAAATGCGAGTGTCCTTAAATTTAACTACATATATACATCTGATCATATATGTATTGCCGTTATGTATTACAATAAAGAATACAGAAGGAGGATTTTTTATGCGAGATCTAAAAACATATCTATCCGTAGCGCCAGTAATAAGTACTCTATGGTTCGGGTCTTTAGCAGGTCTATTGATAGAGATCAATCGTTTTTTCCCGGATGCTTTGACATTCCCTTTTTTTTCATTCTAGTTATTAACACGGGGGGGTGAAGAAACTTAGAGACACAATTTAATATCTCTGACTACTACCCCCTTTTTTCTAATTCGAATAAGTTAGAAAAGAGAAAGAATAAAAGTGGATTCAACCTCAGCCAAACACGAAACTGGGTTCAAACTTCAAGTAAATTTACTTTAATTAAATCTTTAATTAAATTAAGAGAACAGAAGTGGAAATGCGGTTAGGGCAACAATATCATACAAGAAGTTGAAATAAAATAGAAAGACTGTACTTCTATTCTAATCTAAACTTCTAATCTAAATATACTTCTAATGTAAATATAATTTAATGTAAATATAATTTTTAATCATTGTATTACTTATTTTTACTATTACTCTATTGGCGGCAACAAAATCTTTCATAATTTGATTTCGAGTTAGTAACTTGTATTTTTTCCTTCTTTTCTTCTTCGTTTCGGATAGGAAAATAGAAGAGTTGAGTGAATAAAAACCAAAAGGAGGTTCATGGCCAATGGTAAAGACGTCCGAATAAGGGTTATTTTAGAATGTACCAGTTGTGTTCGAAAGAGTGTTAATAAGAAATCAATAGGTATTTCTAGATATATTACTCAAAAGAATCGACACAATAGGCCTAGTCGATTGGAGTTGAGAAAATTCTGTCCCTATTGTTACAAACATACAATTCACGGGGAGATAAAGAAATAGATGGAATCGATCAACTGCGTGTGACTTTTACAAGGAAGATGAAAAATGACATATTGACATATCATATATTAGCATATCATATGTTAATATATATATTTAAATAGAAATAAGCAAAATCCTATTTCTTAATTCGAAATCATTAGCATTTTTGATCCGATCAAAGGAAATAGGATTCTCGAAAAAAGGAATAAAATAAACAAGCCATGGATAAATCCAAGCGACTTTTTCTTAAGCCCAAGCGATCTCTTCGTAGGCGTCTGCCCCCGATTGGATCGGGGGATCGAATTGATTATAGAAACATGAGTTTAATTAGTCGATTTATTAGTGAACAAGGAAAAATATTATCTAGACGGGTGAATAGATTGACTTTAAAACAACAACGATTAATTACCATTGCTATAAAACAAGCTCGTATTTTATCTTCATTACCCTTTCTTAATAATGAAAGACAATTTGAAAAAAACGAGTTGGTCGCTCGAACTACGGGTCTTAGAACCAGAAAAAAATAGGCTTACTCTTTAATTGAATCAAAATTTCAATCCGAACTCAAACGTCGGTTGATGTTTTGTTCGAGAAAAATCCAGGAATACAGATTTTATTGTCGTGTCGTAAAAAAAACGAATTGGGTAAAGTAAATAAAAAAATAAATATTTTTTTATTGAATGTTTTTGTTCAGTTTGACTACTTGATCATATTATGATCATATTTTATCATACTTATTTCTATTCTACCTTCCCGGAATTCATTTTCCAAGTAATTCCATGTCAAAGTCAAACATTCCGAAGGATTCCTTCCAATCTCCTTATTTTATCATGTCATTGGAAATCAGATAAAGGCAATTCCTATTTAATATAGCTAGTTGTGCAAGTATTTTACGATTAAGAAGCAACTGTCTCTTGTACAGATTGTTTATTAATGTACTATAACTACAGGATACTGCATTCTCGCGAATTGCTGCATTTATACGAGTGACCCATAAACACCGAAAATTTCTTTTGTGCCTATCTCTATCCCGATAGGCCGAAAACAAAGCTTTTATTCTTTGTTGAATAATAGTTCGAGTAAGTCTTGAATGAGCCCCACGAAAGCTTGATGTGAATAAACGAATTTTTGTTCTACGCCTCCGAGCTATATATCCTCGTCTAATTCTGGTCATTGAATAAACGAAACTTTGATAAATAACTAATCGATTTCCTTTCTTTCAGTTATTCTTTTTCCCTTTTCTAGAATAACAAAACGGATTCTTCCAATGTATAAAATAATAATTCCAACGGCTTTTGCTACTCTAACCTTCCCAACCACTATTTTTTCTTTTTTTTTTATAAGCATTTCGCCTTGAAATAAGAAATCTTATTGGTACTAGGTATCAAACAAAAATAACAAAAATATAGTAAATAAAAATAAGTAGTAATTAAGTAGTAAATAGAAATGGATAAATAAATAGTGGGTTCCATCGTTTCTATGGTTATTTCTTAAACGGCGAGGTCCTCTCTATACACCGGAGCCCCTTACTTGATCGAATCAATGCTATTGTTAACTTGTACAGTTTACACTTTTTGGCTCTACCCATGAATTCCCCAGTAGTAGGTCTTTCACAACGAGATCCGTTTTTACAGTAACGGTATTTAATTATGTGGATTAGCTGATTAGCTGACCTTGTTAGTCCGTTCTTGCAAGAGTAGAGGCATCCATTTTCGGCTTTTTAATTTAAATAAGATTTGCCCTGCTTAACAGATAATCATTTGCTACCAATGGGGAATTCTTTCGCATTTTCAATTGAAAATTGAGGTAATTGAATTTGCACCAATAGAAACCATAAATTTGATACACAATAGAAGCATATTCTAGATCTTTTTTTTTTTCATTTTAGATAGTGAAGGGGAGTCTTCCATTCTATCCTATTCATCGGTACTGATCACGGATAGTGGAAAAATTCTTTCTTTTGTCCCAACCCACAATCTGAAATCTGAACGAGTCGCACATACACCCTAGTACATGTCCCTCGGCGCTGAGGGCATCCCCCGAGAGCGGGGGATTTGGTGACATTTCTGATTGGCTGTCTTGTGTTTCTAATAAGTTGTTTAATAGTTGGCATGTTGAATCGTATGCATAATGGGCTGGTTTAGATCGATCCTAACCGGATGATTATGAATTCTTTCTATATTCATATTCTATTTTAATATTTTATTAAATATTAAAATTAATAAAATTCAAATTAATAGAATATGAAACCTCGGTAAGAAACTAAAATCTCAAATCGCGATTTGTGTGAAATTCCTGCTATTTTTTATGCAACTGCTACAAGATCAACAATTCCATGAACTTGGGCTTCTGCTGCTGACATAAAAACATCCCTTTCCATGTCTTCAGATACAACCCATAAGGGTTTGCCTGTTCTTTGTGCATAAACCCTTGTGAGGATTTCGCGCAGTTTCAGTAGTTCTTCCGCTTCCAGGACAAATTCTCCTATTTGTGCTTCATAAAAAGCAGCAAAAGGTTGATGGATCATTACCCTGATGATATAAGATAATAAAGGGTTACTTTATCTCGCATAAGAAGGTCACGAGAAGAGATAAAGAATAAAAAAAAAGATAGAATTGAACAACCGTACAGGCATTGCTTGCGCATTGCATACGGCTCTACAAGAGAATTCACTTTTACCGAAGAAAAATAGAGAGTCTACAAAGCCTAGGTCGGTAAATGATACAATGACCACCCTTTCCTTGGGAGGAATTAAGAAAAACAAAATACTATGGTGGCTCCGTTGCTTTATTTCATCGGTGATTTAGCAATCCCAAAGTTTCTTTTTTTTTTCAAATAAAAAAAAAAAGAAAAAAGAATATAATCTTTTTTTTTTTTGTCCTCTTTCATAATTCATAATAATATAAATAGCATTAAGAACCTTCTGGTGTGAAAACAAAAAAAAAGTTTGCGACACTGAAATAGGCTCCCGATAAAATCGGAACTACCCCTAATATCTCATACTACTCTTTCAATACATAATCTAATGTTAAAACGAAATAAAAAAAAAATTTCTTATATTGAATTCGAAATGCCATGCTATTATTACTTAATATTCATATTTCATATGGCGAAGGCATAGTTTTCTTTTTTCTTTCAAATAAAATAAAAACTCATTGGCGCCAAGCGTGAGGGAATGCTAGACGTTTGGTAATTTTTCCTCCGACCAGGATAAAAGATCCCATTGAAGCGGCTAATCCCATGCATACTGTTTGTACATCTGGTCGCACAAATTGCATAGTATCATAAATAGCTATTCCGGGTATTACCCATCCGCCAGGAGAGTTGATAAACAAATACAAATCTTTGATCTCACTTTCTGTACTGAGATATACCATAAGACCGATAAGTTGATTCGAGATCTCACTATCAATATCTTGACCTAAAAAAAGTAATCTTTCTCGATAAAGTCGGTTGATTAGGATCAAATTCTATCCCTTAGGAACCGTACATGCACCTTTTGATGCATACGGTTCATCAAAAATCGCGAAAAAAAGAATCAATATGTAGATCCCATTTAACGAATAACGAAGGGGTTTTTCCTCCATTTTTCAAGAAAGATGGTTTTTTTACCCGTTTACCTATAATAAAAAAAAAAATTCATTAAACTTATCAAACTAACTTCTCATTGATGTATTCTTTCATCGGGATCCAATTCAAATCACGATAACATTCTCTTGTTCCTGAGTGGGCTTTTTTAATTCTTTTAGGTTTGTGCTCTACTCCGAGTAAAGATCTGCCCGATTTGGATTTGCACATATAGGGCAAATGCCCCCAATACCGTGTCTTTTTGCTACAACTTCCTTTTTTTTTTTCAATTCATTTCACGCCTTCCACAAAATATTTGACGTATTTATCAAATTATTCGATTGATTATGATTAGTAGTTTTAAATTACTCCTATTTCTAATTTATAAAATTTATAAATAGAATATGATACAAATAGTAATCATGGATATAGTACTAATTGGGTTTTTCTAAGCGGAGCCTGGATACTTCATTTTATTGGTCCAAACAAGCTAACCATAAATTATTCTAATTGATAATATTAATCTGAATACCTCCAAAGCATAGATCTAATTGCACTTTATTGCCACTTCACGCTCTAATTTTTGGATGATTTAATCAATCCTTCTTTGGTGAAACAGAGGATATCTCGATCGGGGTAGAGAACGGGGAAATCCCATAATGACCCAATGTCTCTGACAAGTCGCACTATACGTCAATCCAATTTGAACTATCCTCTCCGGGATTTCGAAAAGGGACTTTTGGAACACCAATAGGCATTAAATGAAATAAAAAAAAATGAAGTACTCTATTTCACTTTGATGTGAAAGCGTAACAATGAATTTATTGTCTTAAATGAATTTATTGTCTTAATAATATTATATTGGATATTGGCTTTTATTTTATTATTTTTTCTATTTTCTTTATTTTTTTGTTTTATTTTATTTGTTATTTGCGCAGATTCGATAAGTTCATAACATAAAAAAAAAGAAGACAAAATGAATAAAGTAAAATTCTTACGAATAGGCTTTTTGAATGATGAACAAATCCGTATGCATTCGCTCATCTAAAATGGAGTCAACCTCCCATTGCGTATTGGTACTTATCTGGTATAGAATAGATCTGCTTCTCTTTGTTCCTACAAACAGAATTGTGACATTCTGACTAAAATACTCAAAAAAAAATGGAATCCTTTCTCCGAGATAATCCACTGAAAAAGGGAGGTCCATAACATAGTTTTTTCCAGTGCAATAAAGTTACATAGTGTCTATCTTTCGTTGATAAGGGGGTATTCCATGGGTTTGCCTTGGTATCGTGTTCATACCGTCGTATTGAATGATCCCGGTCGTTTGCTGGCTGTCCATATAATGCATACAGCTTTGGTTGCTGGTTGGGCCGGCTCGATGGCTCTATATGAATTAGCAGTTTTTGATCCTTCTGACCCCGTTCTCGATCCAATGTGGAGACAAGGTATGTTCGTTATACCCTTCATGACTCGTTTAGGAATAACCAATTCATGGGGTGGTTGGAGTATTACAGGAGGAACTATAACGAATCCGGGTATTTGGAGTTATGAAGGTGTGGCTGGGGCGCATATTGTGTTTTCTGGCTTGTGCTTCTTGGCAGCTATCTGGCATTGGGTGTATTGGGATCTAGAAATCTTTTGTGATGAACGTACAGGAAAACCTTCTTTAGATTTGCCCAAGATCTTTGGAATTCATTTATTTCTCTCAGGAGTGGCTTGTTTTGGGTTTGGTGCTTTTCATGTAACAGGATTGTATGGTCCTGGAATATGGGTGTCTGATCCTTATGGGCTAACCGGAAAAGTACAATCTGTAAATCCAGCGTGGGGTGTGGAAGGTTTTGATCCTTTTGTTCCGGGAGGAATAGCCTCTCATCATATTGCAGCAGGGACATTGGGCATATTGGCGGGCCTATTCCATCTTAGTGTCCGCCCGCCCCAACGTCTATACAAAGGATTACGTATGGGAAATATTGAAACCGTGCTTTCCAGTAGTATCGCTGCTGTCTTTTTTGCAGCTTTTGTTGTTGCTGGAACTATGTGGTATGGTTCAGCAACTACCCCCATTGAATTATTTGGTCCCACTCGTTATCAATGGGATCAAGGATACTTCCAGCAAGAAATATATCGAAGAGTTGGTACTGGGCTGGCTGAAAATCAAAGCTTATCCGAAGCTTGGTCTAAAATTCCTGAAAAATTAGCTTTTTATGATTACATCGGAAATAATCCGGCAAAGGGTGGATTGTTCAGAGCAGGTTCAATGGATAACGGGGATGGAATAGCTATTGGGTGGTTAGGACATCCTCTATTTAGAGATAAAGAAGGGCGTGAGCTTTTTGTACGTCGTATGCCTACTTTTTTTGAAACATTTCCGGTTGTTTTGGTAGACGGAGACGGAATTGTTAGAGCCGATGTTCCTTTTCGAAGGGCAGAATCGAAGTATAGTGTTGAACAAGTAGGTGTAACTGTTGAGTTCTATGGTGGTGAACTAAATGGAGTCAGTTATAGTGATCCTGCTACTGTGAAAAAATATGCTAGACGCGCACAATTGGGTGAAATTTTTGAATTAGATCGTGCTACTTTGAAATCCGATGGTGTTTTTCGTAGTAGTCCAAGGGGTTGGTTTACTTTTGGACATGCTTCGTTTGCCCTGCTCTTCTTCTTCGGACACATTTGGCATGGCTCTCGAACCTTGTTTAGAGATGTTTTTGCTGGTATTGATCCAGATTTAGACGCTCAGGTGGAATTTGGAGCATTCCAAAAACTTGGAGATCCAACTACAAGAAGACAAGTAGTTTGATACAACATTAATCTCTGATTTTTCGTCTCTATTTTCTTTTTGTAATTTGACATAGGGTACTGGGGACATCTTGATTTGAATCGCCGCCTTTTCTTTGTCTTGACTCTTGCTCTTTTTTTATCCGGGAACGCTCTAAATAAACAGATATGGAAGCTATAATTGTAAACCACGATTGAATCTATGGAAGCATTAGTTTATACATTCCTCTTAGTATCGACTCTAGGAATAATTTTTTTCGCTATCTTTTTTCGAGAACCGCCTAAAGTTCCAACTAAAAAGGTGAAATGATTTTTCATTATCTTAATTGAAGTAATGAGCCTCCCAATCTTGGGGGGCTCATTACTTCAACTAGTCCCCGTGTTCCTCGAATGGATCTCTTAGTTGTTGAGAGGGTTGCCCAAAAGCAGTATATAAGGCATACCCAGTAAAACTTACAAGTAAACCAGATATAGAGATGGCGACTAGGGTTGCTGTTTCCATTATTATATAATAATAAAAAAATAATAATTTCCAGACCACAATGGATCTATGATAAGATCATTTATTTACAACGGAATGGTATACAAAGTCAACAGATCTCAGTTAATACAAAAAAGGATTTATGGCTACACAAAGCGTTGAGGGGAGTTCTAGATCTGGTCCAAGACGAACTATTGTAGGGGATTTATTGAAACCATTGAATTCGGAATATGGTAAAGTAGCTCCGGGGTGGGGAACTACTCC